TCTCTAGTAAACCAAAGTTATCGTTTAATAGCTATTTTGCTTCAATATACCCTATGCAAAACAAAAATTGAAGATTTAGTTACGGTTGGAAATAGACTTTTCTATCTTTATCCATGGATCCCTTACTTATACTTATTCAATTGGAAAGATTGATCAAATTCCAAATTCACAAAAATTATGTTTCGTAATTTCATAATCCAAATTTGAAGACCCTTGGATACAAATCACGAGAATGGATATTCTTCCTCGAATCTTCCATTTAGAGGTAAAGGATTCAAATGAAATCCTTTTAAGAAATAAAGTTTTTGATCAGAATATGAATGAAACTGAAGAACCCCTTAACTATTAAGAGGATTAATAGAACGAATCGCACTTTTACCACTAAACTATACCCGCTACAATACGATTATTGTATAGAAATGGGACTTTTGTCGAACAAGGGAATCGGACGTAATCAATATAGGACAGAAATAAAAAAAAATCATGAAATGCAAATTAGAGCTTAGAGTATTGACGTGTTTGTTAGGAGTCCTAATGAAATTAGGAAAAGAGGACTTATTTTGTTTCAAAATAAAAAACGAAATTGAATAACTAAATAAAATAACAAATTTTGTTCTTGAAGGAATTTTGACAGATACGGCTCGACAAAACAATTTAAGCCATAACATAAAATGCATTGTGCAAAAAAAAATACATCGTTCTGTTTTTCCCTTTTTTCGAGTATCCAGTAAAAGTAAATTAAATAAAAAAAAGAAGAAGAAACAAAAGAATAATAAAGAATAAGAAATGACACTTTGATTCCATCTAAATCATTTTTTCTATGATTTGGCGGTATGGTTCATTGGAACAAAAAAAGGCCCGGCTGGGTACTGACCAGACCAGGCCGTGAAAATAAAAAAAAAAATGGCCTTTTGTAATTTTGTAAAGAGATATTCTTTATTTTTTTCTATTTTGATTCGAGATATCTCTTTCAAGGCCATTCTTTATTTTCATTTTCTAGAAATAAAAAATGGAATTGCTGATAAAAGTTGTATCCATCTGTATAATACAATACAAAATACAATAAAAAATATATAAGCTATATAATAAAGTTAAAGTAAAGAAGGGCCCTTTTTTCAAGCATTATCTTTTGTGTAAGGTAACATAGTAATTATTATTATTTTTTTTTTTTTCAATTAGGAGAGATGGCTGAGTGGATTAAAGCGTCGGATTGCTAATCCGTTGTACGAGCTATTCGTACCGAGGGTTCGAATCCCTCTCTTTCCGTTTCCGTCGCTGACTGGGTATCTTTCAAATTCGAATTTAGCGAACCCTTTTGCTTTTTTTTATTTGACTAGTTAAAGATGTAGAATAGATAAAACAAATCCTAAAAGCATTTCTAAGAATAAAGTAAAGCAAAATTTCTTATTTTTTAGTCTTCACGTCCAGGATTACGCCCTGGATCATTAGATAGGAACCCGAAGATGAAGAGAGAAACAAAGAATATAACTACGGTGTAAACAAAGAGTTTGAGAGTAAGCATTACACAATCTCCAATTTTTTTTTGGGGGGGGAAAAGAGAATAGATTCTCTATTTTTATACTCCATATCCTATTTTGACACCAAGAAATGAAACGGTTTTTCAAATTGATAGAAATACAAACGACTTTTTATTTTTCGAAATTAACACAATTCGACTTCGATATTGTGGCGGACTCTAACAGGGTCTTTCAGTGAAAAAAAGGGTCAGAATCGTGAAATGGGGAAATCTAAATTTATCGTGTCTGCCCAAGAATTTTACTATTTTACTTGAGGGTTCATTCAAATTGGAAGACTCATCTGGTCTTATCAATTGTTAGAATTTTTTTTCTCGAGCTTGAATAAATCATGAATTTTTCTCGGACATTATTAAAAATCTTATCGAAAACTTACAGCAGCTTGCCAAACAAAGGCTAAGAGAAAAAAGAGAAGAGGTATTACTGGCATAACATCTACAATTGGATTCAAAAAAGCGTACGCCTCGGGTAATTTGCCGAATAAAAAACTACTCGAATAAAGGGCAGAATTAAGAAAGATATAGATCAAACTAAAGGTATTAAGCATAACAAACATTTTGTTCTTGGAGATAATTGTATTTTGATTTAGTTAAAATATGTTATTGATATAAGCTAAAAATGACGAAAAGAAAGTAAGGTAGACAAAAAAAATACTTCTTTGAACCGAACCAATCAAACCAATCAAAACAAAAATCCTTCAATTCTCACATAGAGAATAGAAGAAATCATACTTTCATACAATATCTTAATTGAATTCTATGTAATGATCAATAAATAGAGTTTAATTCTGCATCTACTTGTGTCAAAATTGTCAAAATCTTAAAAAAAAATCGAATTTATTCCATAGAGATTTGGCCGGGAATTGACGAACAACCAATATTAGTGTTTATTAGTATTGAATAGAAAAGAAATTCAAATGGGGCGTGGCCAAGCGGTAAGGCAACGGGTTTTGGTCCCGCTATTCGGAGGTTCGAATCCTTCCGTCCCAGAGCGACCTCTTATATATATCCGAATATCAGACTCCAAATTACTTTTTTGAGCAACCTCTCTTTCAGAGTATAATTTTTTTAAGAGTCTAATTTTTGATAAAATAGACTTCTTGTTTCGAATTTTCAAAACTCTTCTCTGAATAAGATGTTTTTTCATAAATTGAATCGAGTTCAAATAATACGAAAATAAAACGGAATCCATTTGTGATCCAAGTAAGATGGCAACATAGATCACAAGAGTTTGAATTCAAAAAAAGTAGGATGGGCCCTCCCCCTCCCTTTCACTTTGATATGTAAGTGAGTGGAGTGGCTTAAAAAATCCTTACATACCCTACCTCCGTGAATTTGCAAGGATACATTCGAAATCGAAATGCGAAAACCTCTATCTTTCTTATTTCATTTCTTGAAATCTAAACAAGAGGGTATTCGTGGTACTGTTTGAATTCAATCAATGGAATTCAGTTTCTAAGACCGGTTTAGGGTAAAAGAACAATTATAGTAAAGAATGACGTAATCTGGACCCTTTTTGCTTTTTATCTATACAAAAGAGTCTAGCATCCCGTATCAAATAGGATCCTATTTTTATTTATGATTAATCATCCCCCAGAATGAATTGGGAGTGGGGTCCATACGAGTTAGTGAGCGATGTAAGATCTCATAATCAATCGAGTTTCATATGGATGAATTTTCTTTGAGCTGGAGGTATTTGATGTTTGGCTCTAATTAATAATTGTAAATGGATTTAATAATAATTAATAATTGAGACGGGGTCCATTCATATATCTTTATCCTCTTATTTACTTTTTACTTTATTTTCTTTTTATTTTTATTCGTGTTCTTTTTTGTTTTATTTCGAAATAAAAAGAAATATTGCATTCATGCAATAAAATTAAAATAGAGGGTGAAATTCAATTCTTACTGAGGCTTCTTCCTCATCAATTAACTAACTATTCCTTTTATATCGAAGGAAAAAGGACTGGGTATTGACCGAAACAATGACTATTCATGATTCCATAATTGAATCAATTACATACCGGTTCAAAACTAGAAAAATGTTATGGTAAAACTTCGTTTGAAACGATGTGGTAGAAAGCAACGTGCGACTTGAAGGACACGATCCGCTGTGGATTTTTTTTTTCATCCGCCATTTTAGATTGTAGATTATCTAGAAATGAATGGGCTCTTGGCTCGACATACTTTGTTCTGTTCTACTAGAATTCTCGTTTTTTGTTGGGGTGTAGTGTAAATAGGACATGATGGAGCTTGAGCAGAAAGTATTTGTTCATTTCGCAGGGGCAAGGATCTAGGGTTAATACCAATGAATAAGGTGTAACAAACTTCGTAAGTATATTTTCGATATATAAATTGAAAGGATCCGATTCGAGCAATTTTGAAATCCAAAACGACAATTTGTTGGAATTGGTAAAACTCTTTCGATGAAAAGTGTATCATGCAGGAATCAATTGTTCGTATGATTCTTTGATAGAAAAAAATCGCAAAAAGGGGTGTGTTGCCGCCATTTTTGAAAACGAAAGATCACCGAAGTAATGTCTAAACCCAATGATTCAAGGCAAAGATAAAAAGGATCCTGGAACAAGGAAATACCGTTTTCAATTGTCTCAACAATTAGATCAGAATGGGAATTAAGAATCAAAAAATCGATTCGAAACGAGACAAACAAAAAAAGGGGTTAGAGACCACTCAAAAAAAGAAATCCCTAAAGATTTTCTTTTGGGCTATTTAAAAGTTATCCAACTTGAGTTATGAGAGTACGAATGCTTTTTTTTTTTTCGAAAAAGAAGGACTTAAATCACATAATTTCTAATCATTTTTTCTCGAGCCGTACGAGGAGAAAACCTCTTATACGTTTCTAGGGGGGGTATTGTTCATCTACATCTATCCCAATGAGCTGTTTATCGAATCGTTGCAATCGATGTTCGATCCCGAAGAGAGGGAAGAGATCTTCGGAAAGTGGGTTTTTATGATCCGATAAATAATCAAACCCATTTAAATCTTCCTGCTATTTTAGATTTCCTTGACAAGGGCGCTCAACCTACAGGAACGGTTCATGATATTTCAAGGAAGGCTGGGATTTTTAAGGAACTTCATCTTAATTAAACGAAATTGCATTGAGGATATAAAATAAAAAAAAAGAGGGTGTGGATGACTCCTATATAGTTTTGTATAACTTTTTCTTTCCTATTCCCCCCTATTTTTGTTCTATTCATACCTATTTTTTATTCCTATTTAATATTGCTCCCATAAAGTATCATGTTCTGGAAGTATAAGGACAAAAAAAATAAGAAGAAGAACAAAAATCCATTTTATTGCTAGAATTTTATTGATATAAGATGCATATAAAAAATAAAAAAGATCAAATGAATACAACGAACTAATTGGGTCGAGAAATCGAAAATTTACATTACTCGCAATCGAAACCGGGCGTTTTATAGTTTGTCGTTGTAAATCTATTAACAAATCACAAAACAAGGGATTCAACTTGTTTATTTCACTTATATTGATTGATTGAATCCATGTCAACCTGAGATTTCTTTTTTTTTATTCTTTGAGCTATAGCTATGTATCCATTTGTATTTATGTATAGTAAATATGTAGTGCAAATCTAACGCAAGTTCTTTCTTTTCGATTTTTTTTTTCAAAAGCATTTCGAAATTATTTCTTTTCTATATTGTTTATTTATTTAATTTTTTATATATATATATTTTTTTATTTTAATTAAATTAATAAATCCATTCTTTTTGTTTTCGCCATTTCATTTTTTTAGATTTTTTTCTTAACATTAATATTCAACATTCACCGTCATATTGACAGCAGCGTATCGAACAACGATAATTCGATCGTGGATAAGGATAAACGGATCCATTTATCTACGTACCTATTTATCTCCGTAACAGAGGTTCGGTTTTTTTCTTTACTTCATTCAAAATTAAAGTAATGGGTTCGCTGGATTCACTGTTATACAAGAAGTCTTTTTTTTATGTTCCCAATCGATTCTAAATTTTGTTAGTCGATTTCTTGCTAATTTAATATTTTGATTCCGTTGTGCAATTTCATTTCTTTTCTTTTATTTCTTTTTTATTCCGATTGTATCCACCCATTCGAATTATTCGGGTTGCTAACTCAACGGTAGAGTACTCGGCTTTTAAGTGCGGCTAGCATCTTTTACACATTTATATGAAACAAAGGATTCGTCCATACCATCGGGAGAGTTTGTAAGACCACGACTGATCCTGAAAGGAATGAATGGAAAAACCAGCATGTCGTATCAATGGAAAATTTTGAGAATATTTTATTCTGATTCAATGGCTTCAAAATAGGGTTTGAATTGTTGGCGCAGAACAAAAAAGTGAATTCAAAGTTGGGTCGAGTGAATAAATGGATAGAGCCTTATGGTTCCAATTCTCGGAAAATAAAAAGGAACGAGCTTCTCTTCTGAATTGAATTTGAATAATTCCCCGATCTAATTAAACGTTAAAAAGATATTAGTTCCTAATGCGGGGAAGGGGTTTTCCATGAGTCGATTAGCGATTTTTTAATGAGTCCTAACTATGAGTTTGTCCCTATTATGGGTTGGAGATGAATGTGTAGAAGAAGCAGTATATTGATAAAGATATTTTGTTTTCCAAAATCAAAAGAGCGGTTGGATTGCAAAAATAAAGGATTCCTAACCACCTATTTATACTATAACAAACATAAACATAAACCAATTCAAAAATGAGAAAATCGAGAATCCGGTAATGAGTTTACCCGTTTCCAAGGTATCCATTTTTTTTTACTACAATACTTTGTTTTGACTGTATCGCACTATGTATCATTTGATAACCCAATGTATCATTTGATAATCCAATAAATACCTTACCTTTTGTTGCAATCTAATTTCAAATGTTTCAAATGAAAGAATATCAAATCCATTTAGAACTAGATAGATCTCAGCAACACAACTTCCTATACCCACTTCTTTTTCGAGAGTATATTTATGCACTTGCTCATGATCACGGTTTAAATAGATCGACGATTCCGTTGGAAAATGGGGGTTATGACAATAAATCTAGTTCACTAAGTGTGAAACGTTTAATTAGTCGGACGTATCAACGGATTCATTTAAGTATTTATGCTAAGGATTCTAATCCAAATCAATTTATTGGACACAACAATCAATTTTATTCGCAAATGATATCGGAGGGATTTTCAGTCATTGTGGAAATTCCATTTTCCCTACGATTAGTAGCTTTCTTAGAAGGGAAAGAAAAAGAAATGGCGAAATCTCATAATTTCCAATCAATTCATTCAATATTTCCTTTTTTCGAGAACAATTTCTCACATTTACACTATGTCTTAGATGTACTAATACCCTACCCCATTCGCCCGGAAATCTTGGTTCGAACCTTTCGCTATTGGGTAAAAGATGCCTCTTCTTTACATTTATTGCGATTCTTTCTTCATGAGTATTTTAATTGGAATAGTCTTATTACTCCAAAGAAATCAAATTCCATTTTTTCAACAAGTAAGCCAAGATTTTTCTTGTTCCTATATAATTCTCATCTATATGAATATGAATCAATCTTCTTTTTTCTCCGTAACCAATCTTCTCATTTACGATCAACATCTTCAGGACTCCTTTTTGAGCGAATTTCTTTTTATGGAAAAGTAGAAGATCTTGTCCAAGTCTTTGTTAATGATTTTCAGGACAACTTATGGTTGTTCAAGCATCCTATCATGCATTATGTTAGATATCAAGGAAAATCTGTTCTGGCTTCAAAAGATATGCCTCTTCTGATGAATAAATGGAAATATTACCTTGTCAATTTATGGCAATGGCATTTTCACGTGTGGTCTCAACCCGGAAGGATTCATATAAACCACTTATACAAAGATTATATCTACTTTCTGGGCTATCTTTCCAGGGGGCGACTAAATACTTTGGTGGTGCGGAGTCAAATGCTAGAAAATGCATT